TATTATAAAATTATTTTTTTTTATTTTTATTTATAATAACTTTATAAATAACGGTTCAAATAATTTAATTTTAAAATTTAATTTTATTATATAAATAATTTATATTAATATAATCATTTATATAATTAATATATTTATTAAATAAGTAATATAATCTATATGCATAATAGTATAATATTATAAAAAAAAAATAATTATATATATATAAATAATTTATATTAAATATATATAATTATATAAATTAATATAAATATATATATATATATAAATTATTTATATAAATATATATATATATATATATATATAATAAAAATTTTAAACTAAAATTAATTATTTAATAATTTAAATATTTTATAATTTAAAAATAATTATTAAAAAATAATAAATGAAATTATAGTATTTATAATAATTAATAATATTTATTAAATAAATAATAAAAAAAAAAAAAAAAATAGGGGCATTTAAGAGGAGGATTGTACTTAAATTATTTATTTAAATTAATATTTTTAAGTTTTTATTTAAATATTAAAATTTAAAAATTATTTATATTATTTTTATAAAATTTTATTAATTTTATTATTATTAAAATTAAATTATTAATATTATTTTATTCTAGTTAAATATTTTATTTATATTTTATTTTACATGTAAATTTTTGTATGAATAATTATAAATTTTAAAAATTATTAATTATAAATTATTCGCAGTAATTAATATTAATTATAAAAGAAATTTTGAATTAGTAATAATATATAGTATTGGTAAAATTTGTGCCAGCTACTGCGGTTATACAAATGATGCAAATAAAAATTTTTAGTATTAGTTAAATTTTATTTATTTAATATATTTATAAATTTATTAGGTGAAATTTTTAAATTTATTTATTATTAATTATTAATTAATTTAAGCTATAAAAATTTTTCAATAAACTAGGATTAGATACCCTATTATTAAAATTAAATAATTGAAATGCTAAAGTAGTATTAGTTATATTCTTAAAATTTAAAGAATTTGGCGGTGTTTTAGTCTATTTAGAGGAATCTGTTCTGTAATTGATAATCCACGTTGGACCTAACTTAATTTTGTATTCAATTTGTATATCGCCGTCATCAGAATATATTATAAGATTAATAATTTTCTAAATATTTTATTAAATAAAATGTCAGGTCAAGGTGCAGTTTATGGTTAAGTAGAAATGGATTACAATAAATTTATTTAAACGGATTATTTTTTGAAATAAAAATATGAAGGTGGATTTAATAGTAACATAAAATAGATTATTTATGTGATTAAAGCTCTAAAACATGCACACATCGCCCGTCGCTCTCATTTTTAAAATGAGATAAGTCGTAACATAGTAGATGTACTGGAAAGTGTATCTAGAATGACAATTTAAAGCTTAATAAGTAAAGCATTTCATTTACATTGAAAAGAAATTTGTGCAATTCAATTTAAATTGATAATATTTATTTATTAATTTAATTTTTTTTTAATTAATTTTTAATAAAAATAATTTTACTATTTTTAGTTTAAGTAATTTATAATGAAATAATAATATTAATTATAGTGTATTAGTATTGTAAAAGAATATTGAAATAATTTGAAAAATTTTTAATTTTAAAGAAAATTTAGTTTATTGTACCTTGTGTATCAGGGTTTATTAAATAATAAATTATTATAATTATTTTTCTCGAATTTTAAAGATTTAATTATATATAAAAGTTATTGTTGAATAACTATTTTAAATATATAATTAGAAATGAAATGTTAATCGTTTTAAAATATATCTAGTTTTTTAAGAAATAAATTTAATTTAGTTTATTTATTTTATTAATTTAATTATTAAATTTAATAAATAAATAAAATAATATTTTAAGGGATAAGCTTTAGAATAAAATTTTATATTTTAAATAATTAAAAAATAAATATAAGCTTAAAAATAGTTATTATTAATAAATTTGTTATAATTTATTTTTTGTTTTAAATTATTTATTTTTAAATTAAATTTTTTATTAAAATATAATTTTTAATTAATTAAAATTATTAATTATGATAAAATTAGTATATAAATTTATATAATATAATTAATTTGATAGGTTTAAATGAAGAATTCGGCAAATTAAATATGTTCACCTGTTTAACAAAAACATGTCTTTTTGAATTATATATAAAGTCTAGCCTGCCCACTGAAGTTTAAAGGGCCGCGGTATTTTGACCGTGCGAAGGTAGCATAATCAATAGTCTTTTAATTGAAGGCTGGTATGAATGGTTGAATGAGATATATACTGTTTTTTTTAAATTTATATAGAACTTTATTTTTTAATTAAAAAGTTAAAATAATATTAAAGGACGAGAAGACCCTATAGATCTTTATTTTTATAAATTATAAATTATAAAGAATTTTAAAATTTATATTTTTGATAAAATTTTACTGGGGTGGTATTAAAATTTAATAAACTTTTATTTGTAATTAACATTGATTTATGAATATTAGATCCTTTATTATGGATTAAAAAATTAAGTTACCTTAGGGATAACAGCGTAATTTTTTTAGAGAGTTCATATCGATAAAAAAGATTGCGACCTCGATGTTGGATTAAGAGTTATTTTTAGGTGTAGAAGTTTAAAGTTTAGGTCTGTTCGACCTTTGAATTCTTACATGATCTGAGTTCAAACCGGCGTAAGCCAGGTTGGTTTCTATCCTTAATTAATTATTATATTGTAGTACGAAAGGACCTAATATAAAAAATATAATTTTAAATTATTTGAAAATTAATAATTTTATTTACTATTTTGGCAGATTAGTGCAATAAATTTAGAATTTATAAATATAATTTTTAATTATAAATAGTATTGTTTATATATGATTTAATTTTACCTTTGATTGGAAGATTATTATTAGTTATTTGTGTAATAGTAGGAGTTGCTTTTTTAACGTTATTAGAGCGAAAAGTTTTAGGTTATATTCAAATTCGAAAAGGACCAAATAAAGTAGGTTTTAATGGATTATTACAACCATTTAGTGATGCTGTAAAATTATTTACTAAAGAACAAACATATCCTTTAGTCTCTAATTATATTTCTTATTATTTTTCTCCTGTATTTTCATTATTTTTATCATTATTGATTTGAATATGTATTCCTTATTTAATTAAATTATATTCTTTTAATTTAGGTGTATTATTTTTTCTTTGTTGTACTAGATTGGGAGTTTATACAGTGATAATTGCTGGGTGATCTTCAAATTCAAATTATGCTTTATTAGGAGGTTTACGGGCGGCAGCCCAAACAATTTCTTATGAAGTAAGTTTAGCTTTAATTTTGTTAAGTTTTATTTTTTTAATTGGTAATTATAATTTTTTAAATTTTTATAATTATCAATCTTATACTTGATTTATTTTTTTTTGTTTTCCTTTAGGATTAGTTTGATTAGCTTCTTGTTTAGCTGAAACAAATCGTACTCCTTTTGATTTTGCTGAAGGAGAATCAGAGTTAGTTTCTGGATTTAATATTGAATATAGAAGTGGAGGATTTGCATTAATTTTTTTGGCTGAATATTCAAGAATTTTATTTATAAGAATATTATTTGTAGTTATTTTTTTAGGAGGGGATATTTATAGTTTATTATTTTTTTTTAAATTAACTTTTATTTCTTTTATTTTTATTTGAGTTCGAGGAACATTACCTCGATTTCGATATGATAAGTTAATATATTTAGCTTGAAAAAGTTTTTTACCTCTTTCTTTAAATTACTTATTTTTTTTTGTAGGATTAAAGATTTTTTTAATTTCTTTATTATTTTAATGAATGATTTTTAGTATAAATTAATAGAAGATTTTACTCCTTTCTTATGTTTTCAAGACATATGCTATAAAAGCTTATTAATTAATTTAATAACTTATCTCAATATTTAGCAACTAATGGATTAATAATAAAATAAGAAAAATATAAAACTGTAAGAATTTGTCCTGTTAAAATATATGGATCTTCTACTGGTCGGGCTCCAATTCATGTTAAAAGAGAAGCAACAATTACTATATTTCAATATAAAATTTGATTTAATGGATAGAATTGTAATCCTCGGAATTTACTAGAATGAGTAAAAGGTAAAATTAATAAAATTGCAATTGATATAACTAATGCAATTACTCCTCCTAATTTATTAGGAATTGATCGTAAAATAGCATATGCAAATAAAAAATATCATTCAGGTTGAATATGAACAGGTGTTACTAATGGATTTGCTGGAATAAAATTTTCAGGGTCCATTAATAAATAATTAAATTTTCAAATAAATGCTACTAAAATTCATAAAAATACAATAAATCCAAAAATATCTTTATAAATAAAATAAGGGTGGAAAGGAATTTTATCAACATTTCTGTTTAATCCTAATGGATTATTTGATCCTGTTTGATGTAAAAATAATAAGTGAATTATTATTAATGCAAGAATAATAAAAGGAAAAATAAAATGAAAAGTAAAAAATCGTGTTAATGTGGCGTTATCTACAGCAAATCCTCCTCAAATTCATTGAACTAAATCTATCCCTAAATAAGGTACTGCTGATAATAAATTAGTAATAACTGTTGCTCCTCAAAAAGACATTTGTCCTCAAGGTAATACATAACCTAAAAATCCTGTTGCTATAGTTAAAAATAAAATAATAACTCCAGTATTTCATGTTATGTGGTATAAATATGATTCATAATAAACTCCTCGTCCTACGTGAATAAATAAGCAAGCAAAAAAAAATGAAGCTCCATTTGCATGACAAATTCGTAAGAATCATCCATTATTTACGTCTCGACAAATATGATTAACTCTATTAAAAGCTGTTTCAATATCTGCTGCGTAATGTATAGCTAAAAAAAGTCCTGTTAAAATTTGAATAATTAAACATAGTCCTAATAATGAACCAAAGTTTCATCATGCTGAAATGTTTGAAGGGGCTGGTAAATCTACTAAAGCATTATTAGCAATGCTAATTAAAGGGTGATTTTTTCGAATTGGTTTAAACATTAGTTTATTGGGCGTAAAGGTCCATAAAATTTTTTTGTAATTTTTACAGTTACTAATAAAGTTAAAAATAAATAATTAATTAAAAGTAATGTAATTAAATTAGTTGGAAAATTATATATTTTATTTAAAGATAAAATATTTTCATTAATTAAATTATTTATATTAGATAATTTTTCTATTTCTATATTTGTAATAAATTGATCAATTAATGATTTATCTATAATTAAAAATAATAAAGTAAAGATAGTAAAAATTATTAATCCTATCATTGTTAATCTAAAAGATATAGAAAATATTTCATTTGATGATAATGATGTTACATAAATAAATAAAATTAATATTCCTCCTAAAAAAATTAAAAATAATACATATGAAAATCAAAATGTTTTAACATAAATTCTTGTAATTAAACATGTTAAAAATGTTTGAATTAGTAATATTAATCCTATTGATAAAGGATGCTTTATTTGTATAAAAATAAATCTTATAATTAAACATAATGTTATAATAATTAATTTTGTAATATCAAGAAATAGTTTATGTAAAATATTAACTTTGGGAGTTAATGAAAAAGAGATTTCTTTTTTCTTGAAGTTTAAAAAGAATTATATCTTAATTTTAGTTTACAAGACTAATGTTTTTAGTTAAACTATTTAAACAAATGGCAAATATTTTTTTATTATTTATTTTATCTATAATTATATTTATTTTTGGTTGTTTAGTTTTTGTTTCAAATCGTAAACATTTATTATCAACTTTATTAAGATTAGAATTTATAGTTTTAAGATTATTTATTTTTTTGTTTTTTTATTTAAATTTTATAAATTATGAGCTTTATTTTAGTATATTTTTTTTAACTTTTTGTGTGTGTGAAGGAGTTTTAGGTTTATCAATTTTAGTTTCAATAATTCGAACTCATGGTAATGATTATTTTCAAAGATTTTCTATTTTGCAATGTTAAAGTTTGTATTTATATTAATTTTTATATTACCAGTTTCTTTTTTAAAAAGTAATTATTGAACGGTTCAGAACTTATTATTTTTTTTTACTTTTTTATTTATAATTAATTTTAGTTCTTTAAATTATTTTAATTATATTTCTTATTATTTTGGATTGGATATAATTTCTTTTGGTTTGATTTTACTAAGATTTTGAATTTGTGGGTTAATATTAATAGCAAGAGAAAAGGTTTATTCTTATAATAATTATAAGTCTTTATTTATTTTTATAATTTTATTTTTACTTATAATGTTGGTGTTAACTTTTAGTTCAATAAGAGTTTTTATATTTTATTTATTTTTTGAAGCTAGATTAATTCCTACCTTATTCTTAATCTTAGGATGAGGGTATCAACCTGAACGGTTACAAGCAGGAGTTTATTTATTATTTTATACATTATTAGCTTCTTTACCTTTATTAGTTGGAATTTTTTATATTTTAGATATAAATAATACTTTATCATTTAATTTATTATTAAATTTTAGTTTTTTAGATTTAAATTTATTATATTTGTCTTTAATTTTTGCTTTTTTAGTTAAAATACCAATATTTTTAGTTCATTTATGATTACCAAAGGCTCATGTAGAAGCTCCGGTTTCTGGTTCTATAATTTTAGCTGGTATTTTATTAAAATTAGGAGGATATGGATTATTGCGAATATTTTCTTTATTACAAATAACAGGAGTTAAATATAATTATTGATGAATTAGAATTAGTTTAGTTGGGGGAGTATTAATTAGATTAATTTGTTTACGTCAGACAGATTTAAAAGCTTTAATTGCTTACTCTTCTGTAGCACATATAGGAATTGTATTAAGAGGATTATTAACTTTAACCTATTGAGGATTAACAGGTTCATATACTTTAATAATTGCTCATGGGTTATGTTCTTCTGGTCTTTTTTGTTTGGCTAATATTTCTTATGAGCGTATAGGAAGACGAAGTTTATTAATTAATAAGGGGTTATTAAATTTTATACCTACCTTAAGATTATGATGATTTTTACTATGTTCAGGTAATATAGCTGCTCCTCCAACTTTAAATTTATTAGGTGAAATTTCTTTATTAAATAGAATTGTAAGATGATCATGAATTACTATAATTATATTAACTTTTTTATCTTTTTTTAGTGCAGCTTATTCATTATATTTATTTGCTTATAGTCAGCATGGAAAAATTTATTCTGGAGTTTATTTTTTTTCTGTTGGGACTGTTCGAGAATTTTTTTTATTAATATTACATTGGTTTCCATTAAATTTATTAATTTTAAAGAGAAGTTTTTGTATATTATGAATTTATTTAAATAGTTTAAAAAAAATATTGATTTGTGGTGTCAATGATATGATTAATTCATTTTAGATCGTGAATAGTTTAGTTAATTATTGTAAAACAAGTTTTTATTTTTTAATTTTTATTAGAATTAGTTTATTTTTATTAAGAATAAATTTTATTTTAAAAGATTTAGTTTATTTTATTGAGTGAGAAGTTTTATCTTTACAATCTATATCAATTGTTATGACTTTTTTATTCGATTGAATAAGATTAATATTTATATCATTTGTGTTATTAATTTCTTCTTTAGTTATTTATTATAGAAATCAATATATAGAAGAAGATTATAATATTAATCGATTTATTTTATTAGTTTTAATATTTGTAATATCAATAATATTATTAATTATTAGTCCTAATTTAATTAGAATTTTATTAGGATGAGATGGGTTAGGATTAGTTTCTTACTGTTTAGTTATTTATTTTCAAAATGTTAAATCTTATAATGCTGGAATATTAACTGCTTTATCTAATCGAGTAGGGGATGTAGCATTATTATTAGCTATTGCATGAATATTAAATTATGGAAGTTGAAATTATATTTTTTATTTAGATATATTATCAACTAAATTTGAAATAATAGTTATTGGAGCATTAGTTATATTAGCTGCTATAACTAAAAGAGCTCAAATTCCTTTTTCTTCTTGATTACCCGCTGCTATAGCAGCTCCTACGCCTGTTTCAGCTTTAGTTCATTCTTCTACTTTAGTAACTGCAGGAGTTTATTTATTAATTCGATTTAATGTATTATTAACTGATTTATGAATAGGTCAATTTTTATTATTAATTTCAGGGTTAACAATATTTATAGCTGGATTAGGGGCTAATTTTGAATTTGATTTAAAAAAAATTATTGCTTTATCTACTTTAAGTCAGTTAGGTTTAATAATAAGAATTTTATCAATAGGATTTTATAAGTTAGCTTTTTTTCATTTATTAACTCATGCTTTATTTAAGGCTTTATTATTTATGTGTGCAGGTTCAATTATTCATAATATAAAAAATTCTCAAGATATTCGTATAATAGGAAGCTTAAATATAAGAATACCATTAACTTGTAGTTGTTTTAATATTGCTAATTTAGCTTTATGTGGGATGCCTTTTTTAGCAGGATTTTATTCAAAGGATTTAATATTAGAAATAGTAATATTGTCATATGTAAATAGTTTTTCTTTTTTTCTTTTTTTTTTTAGTACTGGATTAACAGTATGTTATTCATTTCGTTTAGTATATTATTCAATAACTGGAGAATTTAATAGTAGTTCTTTACACCCTTTAAATGATAAAAGTATAACAATACTTTTTAGAATTTTTTTTTTAATAGTAATAGCAATTATTGGAGGAAGCATATTAAGATGATTAATATTTTTAAATCCAGCAATAATTTGTTTACCTTTTGAAATAAAAATTTTAACTTTATTAGTATGTTTAATAGGAGGAATAAGTGGGTATTTATTAACAAATGTTAAATTATTTTTTATTAATAAGGGTTTATATTTTTATAATTTTATTTTTTTTGCTGGGTCTATATGATTTATACCTACTTTATCTACATTAGGAGTTATTAATTATCCATTAAAATTAGGATTATATTCATTTAAAAGTTTTGATCAAGGATGAAGAGAATTTTTTGGAGGTCAAATATTATATAATCAATTAAAAAATTATTCTTTGTATTTGCAAGAGTTTCAAAATAATAGTTTAAAAATTTATTTATTGAGATATATATTATGATTTATTATTTTATTAATGATAATTAGTTTTATTAATTATTTAAATAGCTTAATTTTAGAGCATGACACTGAAGATGTTAGGGTGATTATTATAATCTTTAGATATTTATAAAAAATAAATTTTTATTTTTACATTGAAAATGTAATGTTTTATTTTAAACTATATAAATTGAAATATGTTGATCAAGTAAAAGCTGCTAACTTTTAACTTTAATGGTTTAATTCCATTTATATTTCTTTTTAATTGGAATTATAAAAATTCAATTTTATCATTAACAGTGATATACCTCTTTTTGGTTTCAATTAATAAGGTAAATTGAATAATTCAATACTTTTTAAATGCAAATTAAATGTTATAGTTAACTATTACCCTAAAATATGGGTGAATTTCACCTAAGATTAGGCCGAAACTAATTGCAATAAATCGCTTCATATTTATTCATTTCATTCTAATGCTCCTTGATTTCATTCGTGATATAATCCAATAATTAAAATAAAAATAAAAAATAATCTAGTAATAGTTCAATTAATTAAATTTGATGATTTAATAATTATAATTATAGGTAATAATAAAGCAATTTCTACATCAAAGATTAAAAAAATAATTGCAATTAAAAAAAATCGTAAAGAAAAAGGTAATCGAGAAGAATTTATTGGATCAAATCCACATTCAAAGGGTGAACATTTTTCTCGATCTGTTAATGTTTTTTTTGATAAAACTGTAGCAAGGATTATTACTACAATAGTAATAATTATAATAATTATAGTTATTGTTGATAATATTAATATTATTTATACTAAAATTATTTAGTCCTTGTGATTGGAAGTCACATATACAAATATATACTTTATAAATATCTACCTCATCAGTAAATTGAAATATATAAAAATAATCATACTACATCAACAAAATGTCAATATCAAGCTGCTGCTTCAAATCCAAAATGGTGATTTTTTGAAAAATGAAAATTAATGTGTCGTAAAAAACAGATAAGTAAAAATGTTGTTCCAATTAATACATGTAATCCATGGAATCCAGTTGCTATATAAAATGTTGACCCATATACTGCATCAGCAATAGTAAAAGGAGCTTCAATATATTCATAAGCTTGAAGAATTGAGAAATAAATTCCTAAAACAATTGTAAAAAATAATCCTTGTGTTGTTTGTGAATGATTACTTTCTATTAATCTGTGATGAGCTCAAGTAACTGTTACACCTGAAGCTAATAAAATTGCTGTATTTAATAAAGGAATTTGAAAAGGATTAAAAGCCATAATTCCAACAGGAGGTCAAGTTATTCCAAGTTCAATAGTTGGAGATAAACTTCT